CTGTTTTCGATTATCTAATAAATCACTTAATGAAAGTAGATTATTTTTCCATTCATTTCAAAACGTTCATGATCCCTTCCCGAACCAGACTTGAATCTTTCAATTCATTTGGCTCTCACGCTCAATTACTTCAAATTTTTATGTTTATGGTAAATTTCCATATCTTTTTTGAATGTAATGAACCTATCCTCTCTTCTCTGTTACTATTCAAAAAGAAATATAAACGGATCACTAATCAAGACCAGAGTATTCGGAGGACTCTTCTGACCAAACAAAAAAAAAATAAGTAAAAAAATAAGTATAAGTAATTGTCAGCAAAGTTGTTTTTTTTTTCTTCAAATCCAAAAATTTTTGTTACTTTATATGTAGGTCATCGACTCAGCGTTTGACATTTATTTACTATAGAATAGTAAAGAATTTTTATAAAAATAAAAAATGAACATAACAATAAATAAAGGATTCAAAGCATTTTATCGACATGAGTGTTCTATATCGAAAAATTTCTAACTACTCGTTGAAAACTGTCTCGGTATTAACATAGTGGTAGAAAGAATACCATGCTGCGCCTGGACTTCAAACGGTTTAGCTTTAACCATGTTAATGGCCCCACATTATTGGTTGATAGAAAATCAAAGTATATTTACCAACAAATTGCGAAATGCTATGGTTCTTACATATGATTTCTTTATTTATTCAGAAGTAATTCGCGAAACCATGCACCTTTAGTTAGAAAGAAAAAAAGAGGTACAGCTGGTTGAATCCAACCTATTCTTGAAATAAACAACCCGCACACACTCCCTTTCCAAAAAAGATCAATACACCAATCACTACACTGAGATTTATTAGATTTGTTGCTAAAATATCGGTATTAAACCCGAAACTCCCGGCGGATGGCCAGTGACCCAAGAAAACGAAAGAATCGGTTCCATTTTTCATATGATCTCCTCTTGTATTTCTTATATTATAGATAAACTCAAAAAATCGTTGTATTACTTCACCCCTTTGCTACTTCTTCCAAATTCATTTTGTTCAGTTGAGATTCCCAATAAGAATAATACTTATTGAAATAGAATTAGTTGGAATAAAATTAGGTACTAGGTTTCGTGTGAATTGCAAAATACCTCCTTTGTTGCAACACTTTTCCTTTGGACTAAGAAGGGGAAGGAAGAAAGCGAGTGGGTAACACTAATTCCTCATCCTCAAATCAGTCCTTCCCGTGGTTTATTTTCTCAACGAAAACGAATAAGTAATTTTGTAGGGGCGATATTTTGATAGAATGTGAAAAAGCAACTTGCAAGTCCAAGACCATAAAAGAAATACGTATTTCTCATATTTCTTTTCTCGGATTAAACAAAAGGATTCGCAAATAAAAGCGCTAATGCTACAACCAATCCATAAATTGTTAAAGCTTCCATAAAAGCTAAACTAAGCAATAAAGTACCTCGTATTTTTCCCTCTGCCTCGGGCTGTCTCGCAATACCTTCTACAGCTTGGCCCGCAGCAGTACCTTGACCAACTCCAGGTCCAATAGAAGCAAGCCCTACAGCCAATCCAGCAGCAATAACGGAAGCGGCAGAAATCAGTGGATTCATGATAAGTTCCTCACACACAAAAAAAGAAATGGTTAATGATACAATCAACCAATGAATTATGACTTAATTATTCCATTGCTAATATTCATCCAGTCGAAATAACTAAAAATTCCGAATTGAAATAGAAAATAAATCATAATATTATTGAATCATTAGATCAGTAGAAAGACTTCATCTTTTTTAGTTCCTATTTGTAGAGTCTTTCTCAATCAATACAACTTGAGTTTTTCATTTCCTTTTTCTAATCATTCTTCGATCTTTTTCTTTATTTTATCTGTTTATTGATTCAATTCACATTCAAAAACGAAATGGAAGCACTTCGGTTGGCATCCCTATCTAAATTTAGATAGGGCAAATGAAATATTCGTTCATATATAACTTGTCAATATCTAATATCAAATATACATATGTTTCTTCCATAACGTAAACCGCCTATTTTATCTTAAATTCAATCGGATTTTCTAATCATTCTTCGTAACATCTAACCTACAATATCGACAATAGTTAACTTATAGCCATTAGATCCCACATACCTGGTGCAAACCCCCTCTACTAACCAACTCCTTTTTCTTTTATTTTAAACTTCACTTTTCGAATATCTTTTTTTCTATTATCGTAAACTGTATTTGTATATTTAGAGAATATAAATAGATTATCTTGATAGAATAGAAAGAGTATCTTGAGCCACACATATATTGCCTTGATCTAAGCTAAAAATGGACTCTTCCTATGACTAATCAATGATGACCCTCCATGGATTCGCCTATATAAGCTGCAGCTAAGGTTGCAAAAATAAGAGCCTGAATACCACTTGTAAATAATCCAAGGAACATGACAGGTATAGGAACCACTAAGGGTACTAAAGAAACAAGAACAACAACTACTAATTCATCCGCTAATATATTTCCGAAAAGTCGAAAACTAAGTGATAGAGGTTTTGTGAAATCTTCTAAGATGTTAATGGGTAAAAGAATTGGAGTTGGTTGAATGTATTTACCAAAATAACCTAATCCTTTTTTTGTAAGACCCGCATAGAAATAGGCTACTGACGTGAGTAAAGCTAAAGCAACAGTAGTATTTATATCATTCGTGGGTGCGGCTAACTCCCCATGGGGTAACTGTATGATTTTCCAAGGTAAAAGAGCCCCTGACCAATTAGAAACAAAAATAAATAGAAACATAGTCCCAATAAAGGGAACCCAAGGGCGATATTCTTCTCCAATTTGAGTTTTGCTCACATCTCGAATGAACTCAAGGACATATTCAAAGAAATTCTGACCGCCAGTCGGAATGGTTTGTGGATTCCGAACAACTATAGCAGCTGAACCTAATAAGATAGCAATTACAACCCAAGAAGTAATAAGTACCTGGCCATGGATTTGGAAACCCCCTATTTGCCAATAGAAATGTTGACCTACTTCCACACCGGATATATCGTATAAACCCTTTAGTGTATTGATTGAATATGATAGAACATTCATATTGTCCTCTAATAGAAATATAACTTTAAAAGAAATTAATTATTTTGATTCAATCATCTCTTTCTCGACTTGTCTACTTGAATTTAAATTTCATTTTCTATTTAGTAAACGGATTAATCACATAATATCCCCAATTTATATATTTTGAGATTAAGGAATAGTAACCGATTCAATTATAGAATTTATGAAGTCAATTTTTGATTTTATTATTATTATGAATCACAGATTTCTTATATAGCTAGAACGGCCCTCACAAATAGCAAATACTAATTTTGTAAGAATTAATCGGATTGAAGCTATAGCGTCATCGTTCGCCGGAATCGAAATATCCGCAAGATCTGGGTCACAATTTGTATCGATTAAACAAATCGTTGGAATTCCCAAAGTAATACATTCTCGAAGGGCCATATATTCTTCTTGTTGGTCAACGATGATTACAATATCGGGCAACCCTGTCATATATTTAATCCCACCCAGATATGTTTGCAAGTGAGATAATTGTCTCTTCAACATGGCTGCATCTCTCTTCGGAAGACGAGCGAGTCTCCCCGCCTTTTGTTCCATTCTCAAGTCCCTGAATTTATGAAGTCTCGTTTCTGTAGTGGACCAATTCGTTAACATACCCCCAAGCCACTTTTTATTAACATAATGGCATCGAGCCCTTATTGCAGCCCATGCTACTAAATCCGCTGCTTTATTTTTTGTACCAACAATTAAAAATTGTTTTCCTCTACTTGCTGCATAAAAAACTAAATCACAAGCCTCTGATAAAAAACGAGCAGTTCTGGTAAGATTTATAATATGAATACCTTTGCATTTGGCAGAGATATAAGGTGCCATTCTAGGATTCCATTTCCGAGTACCGTGACCAAAATGAACTCCCGCCTCCATCATCTCTTCCAAATTGATGTTCCAATATCTTCTTGTCATTTCTCCCCACACTTTCTCTTTCTTTTTTAAGAAAGAGATGAGGTATCCTGAAATAAATAATTGTTCCAATGGAACCTTCTTTTCGAACGCGGATTGGCCATTGATACACAATCCAAACCATTAATTCCTTTCTATTCGTTATTGAATTTCTTTATTTTATTACATTACTAAATTAAATAACCATAACAAATACAGAGAAGATAAAAAGGATGAATCTTTTCTATTTTTTATTAAATCCGAGAAATCATTGTTGTTTTGATCTATCATGTAAATTCTTTGAAAGACAAGAATCAAATAATTCTCTGTGGTAAAACAAAATATCTCTCATTTCTCCCTCGAATAGATTCTTTTTTTTTGTTTTCAAGGGAATGTTCTTATGTTGACTTGAACGATGTACAAATCCTTTGAATCCCGTACCAACAGGTATCATCCCTCCCAAAACAACGTTTTCTTTTAGCCCTTTCAACCAATCGATACGGCCCCGTAGAGCAGCTTTTGCTAAAACGCGAGCAGTTTCTTGAAAACTTGCTTCGGATATAAAACTTTGAGTATTCAGAGATGCTCTCGTTATTCCCAATAAGATAGCTCGGTAACAGATCGCTTCTTCCAAAGCCCGCCCCGTTCGTTCCGCTCGGAACAATCCAACTAGTTCTCCGGGCAAAAAAACATTAGACATTCCGTCTTCTGAAATCAAGACTTTTGATGTTATTTGACGTACAATAATTTCTATATGCCTATTATGGATCTGCACCCCTTGGGACCTATAAACCTTTTGGATCTTATTAACCAAAGAAATACGACTTTGCGCTATAGTTAGCTCAGCTCCAATCAAGAATCCCCAAGGAATTCCAAGAATTCTTGTTAGAAGTTCGTTCCAACCATCAACCCTCTTTTCTAAATTCATCGATATTGAATCAATCGAGCGAACTTCTAAAACTTGTTCCACTTTTGGAAGACCTTGCGTTATATCACCAGATCTCGATTTTTCATATATAAA